GAACTCAAAAAAGATCTTTTCGTTCTATGAACTTTAAGGTGTATGAAGTTTCATATTTTATTTTTAACCAGAACGAGAGAGACTTGATTTCACTTAGGTGAATCGAGGCCAGAGGCAGGCCTACGTCAAGATAAACCCCCTTTGAAACACTTTGGTAGTGTTCCTGAATCTAAATCCAAATAATGACTCAGAGCACATGGAGCCATCTCCTTTTTTCTATCAAACAAATATGGCAGACTGGCTGATATTTATATCAGTTAATGAAAGAGCCCAATGCACAAAAAATGCATGTTGGGTCTTTGAAACAGTTCAGATCATTGTGATCATAATAAGTTTGGTCTGTTTTACCGAGAAGGTCTACGGTTCGAGTCCGTATAGCCCTAGACTATTCCACCTCTTAGTCTTCTATTCCACCTCTTAGAAAGAAATCCAGTATGATAAGGAGAAAATCAAATGTCAGATTCTCTAATATATCAAAAAGATGAATAATCAAACCTATCTTACTAAATGAAATTCATATCTTATTATTTTAGATTCATATCTTAATAATGGCGTTGAGTTTCTCTACCCTTTGACTTAGGATTACTCAGTTCTATTGGGGGCAGAGAAGGGATATAACTCAGCGGTAGAGTGTCACCTTGACGTGGTGGAAGTCATCAGTTCGAGCCTGATTATCCCTAAACCAAAATGGCCCATGGGATAACTGGGTTAAATAATGAAAGTATTGACATAATTGGGAAGCTAGGGTTCTAATTCAAATGGAAGAAACCGTGTACAATATAACTGGGTTAGAGAATGAAAGTCTTGACATCAGAGAAAAAAGTTTTCTTTCTATAGAAACAAAAAAATTTTTGAGGTTCAAGATGAATTATCACATAAATGGATTCAATTCATTTGGCGAAAAAAAGGGAGAACTCGCGTTATTACTCGATCATCTACATGAAATAAATGACCAATATAATAAGTCCTATACCCACTGCCGATTAAGTAGTGGGGGGGGGGAGAGTGTCGCTCTTGGGAAGTGCCGCCACAAACGGCTTGAAGATACCATAGATACCAAGCTCGACGCAATCTACTTGGCTATCGAGATAAGACCTTATATCCTAGATCTTATCTGCCGGGAACCTTCTAATAGGCGGCGAACGGGTAAGTATCGAACCCTTTTGAAAGCGAGATATCGAACCCTTTTGAAAGCGAGATTCAGCCGTCTTCAAACTTGGTCTGGGGATAAAGGAACCTTCGTAGCCTTGTTCGAACGGCTAGTCAAGGAAATTGCGGTATTACCAAACTCAAAATTGAATGCGGTTGTTGAGTCGTTCCCAATAATCGACTTGAGACTTGCCCTGTATTCGGATACCCACAAGGCTGTGGGCTGCTGCGACTGTCTGGACTTTCAAACTAGGGACAGAGATTGTTTGGACTGCCCTTCGTTTAAAACTTCAAAGCAAATCGAGAGATCTTTTTGCTTGATTTTTAGTAAAACGTTGTATCGGACTTTGCTCGATTTTGTAACTGCACTAAAAATTGATTAGACTACAACTCAATGAGCTTTTGATCTAGGCGTCCGAGTACTTTTAACCTTTTTTTAAAAAGAAAGCTAAAGAGATCATTAAAAAAAAACGGCGTTTAGAGCTTATCATTTTCCACTTTGCTTATCTTATTTGTTGGCGGTGTATAACTAATAGAAAGGGGGTGATGAGATAATACTTCATTTGATGATTGTACAAAGGAGACATAAGATAGGTTATAAAAAATAAACAACAGAAAAGAATGCTACATAATGCTAAATAGAGGATTTTTTGATTGGCCGGGGAATCCTATTTCGTATTCGGTATCGATAAAAGATCTTCCGATGTTATATTATTCCATTTTCGACGACGAATTGATTAGATAGCTTAGATATTGTTATTCATGATATTGAGCGGATTCAATAGCGTCGAAAGCTAATCCATTCATTGAAGGTAGAAGCGCAAGATTTCTTATCTCTAGGGGATTAAATCCCGAGTTATTGTGAAGTAAAAAAACGATGAGATTATGGAAGTAAATATTCTTGCATTTATTGCTACTGCACTGTTCATTTTAGTTCCTACTGCTTTTCTACTTATCATTTACGTAAAAACAGTCAGTCAAAATAATTAATGAATTTGAATGAAACTTGATCTTATCAATCGTTGAAAAAAGAAAATGAAAGGGATTCCAAGTTTTCGGCTTATCTTAAATGAATAAATGAAATGGGCGGTCTCTAATTGGCAGTATTCTATGAAATCCGATCGTATGGTAAGAAAGATTCATCTAGTTCTTTCTTACCCTACTCTCTTATCGATTAGTCTTATTGTAGTGTATAAAAATTTACTTTATAATAAAGCTAGAGGCTTACTATAAATACCATATTATCTTTATATCATCTATGTAAATAGATTCATGTCAATATTCATTTTATATGTGGAATTGACATAGGACCCAATTCTATTTCGTTGAGACATTGATTTGTTCCGATCAATCTGAACGAATTGTTTTACTCTTATAGAATACATTCCTTCACTAGAATCCAATGAAATTGGAAACTGAAGAGATCTTTATTTTAAATAGTTCAAGCCGAACGATTGAAAAAACAATTAATACAGTTTGATTCCTCAACTCAATTAGTAGTGCTTCTAGAGACCACTTCTTCCCCATACTACGAGTGAAAGAGAAAATGTAAAGACTACCATTAAAGCAGCCCAAGCGAGACTTACTATATCCATGTGACTTATGCCCCCTATCGCTATGATAGAATTCTTCCATTATTGCTCACTAATAATAGGGGAATCAATGGTGCAGAGTCAAAAAGGGATTTTGACCCAAGACTTTTGATGAACCAATTCAATAAATCCACGTCTCAAAAATTCCTCTCTAATTTCTAATCAGGAAAGAATAAACACAAGAAAAATACGCAATGACATCGCCAGCGAAGGTTACCAATGAACCGTGTAGAACTACTAAGGCCCAGTCTTTTTTTGTTGCCCTTTGTAGGTAAAAAGCATAACTAGATAGATCGCTATCTCTGAGAAATAGTCGAGAGACATTCTATTCTTAGGGGGCGTTGACCCCCAAAAATTGTTTCTTTTTCGACTTTTTAGATCAATTCTAGTTAGATCAATTCTAGAAAAAGTATAAAAATTCTTTCCATTTAATAAAGTCAATTATCTATCCACTCTAATATTGAATGTCCGAACACCCAGAGATTCTCGCGAGTCTGAATATGTATCTACAATATCAAAAAGATCTTCCGCCCTTTCCACCATTACTAATTTCCTTCGATTCGCTGTCCTACTCATCGGTTATCCAATGGAATTTACGACCCAATTTTTAGTATAGTAAAAGAGGTCGGTAAGTCTTGACAGCCCGTCAACCATTAGAATGTTTCCTTCAATCCTTGAAACAAGGATTTAGAATCTGTTAGAAAACCTCCGAAGAGGTGTTTCAAATCACTTACGTAGCAACACTCCCTTTCTTCTGCTTCTGCTGGGGAATAAGTTGATCAGGCGACACCCAGGCTTGAACTGGGGAAAAAGGATTTGCAGTCCCCCGCCTTACCGCTCGGCCATGCCGCCAAAATCATACAGAAACCGAAGCTTTCTTTGTCACTTTTGATTAGCCCGCCCCTTCGAGTGATTGGATAGTATCTCAAAATATACAATACCTAAAAACTCCCTCTCACTTTTCTATTGAAAAAAAAACACACAAATGTGAATTTTTTGTTACATAAAGGTAAAATTTATATCCAATTTGAACCTTTAACTATTAACTCCTGACTGCAAATTCTTGTAAAGAAAAAATCCTTCTCACTCTCACTTTGAATTAAAACAAAAATGATTTAGTATATGTAATTTTTTGATATTTTGGACCCTGGGGATCGTGACTTTCGTTCACCTTTTGATTATAAGATTTCAAATACAATAGAAGACTAGAATTCGTTTCTAGCAATAGATATATGAATTGATTGGTTAAGAAATTCTCTATTGGGGCTTAGGTATCTATGGTAAGATCGATTGCTCGCAAACCTGCCTAAACCAGTCTGGGCGATCAGGACTGTTGCTATCTCCGGATGAATCCGTCGATAACTTTCAAAGGAAAAAGTCAGATTGTACAAATCAAAAAGGAGGGAATTATGACTCAACGCCTAAATCAAATGGGTCCGTATGGATAAGATTTCTTTTTGCATCTGGCCGAATGCGCCTTCTGTTATCCAAAAGAAGGGCAAGTGAGCGTGTCTGAGTTAGATGAAGTCATCATATCCAAATACAATCCACTCATACGGCATCAGTTGCGTTTTTCATATTTGAAAAGATTTGGACCGCTTTAACTACCCTAATATACACAAATGGGAACATATTATGCGTGTCAAATTCAAAATGGGAGGAATGAAATCGCAAGCATCCGAAATAGATATGGAGGGACAGGGGTTTGAAATGCTTAATATGAAAATATGAAATGAATTGAAGGAAATTTTGAAAGATGCAGAGCTGGCTAAGGATCTTTATGGGTCCCGTGCCGAGACAAGACTTAAAGAAGGGCAGTATACCGTCTTGGCTCTTTTATATGAAATGGAAAAGAAAGCTGTTGAAAGTCCATCTATGGAAGAGAAAGCTATTGAAACTAAATCTTCTGCCCGTCGCTGTTCCATCTGTTCTTGTTCGAATGACAAGAAGATTGGCAAGTCAGCAACTTTCTATTTTTTTGTTGGCTTTTGCCGCGGTTTCCTCAACTGCTTATATCTGTTCTATAATCGGCTAGAAACAAAGCGAAATATTCTTGAGAAATTCTATAAAGATAGTCCGGATTAAGGCTCAATAAGACTGTATTTGGTTACCTGATTTTTGTAAAAGTTCTATGAATATCCATAACTATATCAACGCTCGGCTCAAGACTTTTAACTTTTAGTCTACTAAAAGATTGAGCCGAGGTCTCTTCAATTAAGAGAACGAACGTTATTTATCGGATGGCAATAGACCGGAGTG